AAGATGCAGTCAATACAGCCAAAATCACACCTGTAACCCAAGTCAATTCGCGAGGTTTTTTAAATCCACCTGTGAGATACACACGAAATACGTGTAGGATCATCATTAGCACCATCATACTTGCTGACCATCGATGAACTGATCGGATTAACCAACCAAAGTTGGCTTCAGTCATTATGTATTGAACAGAGGCAAAAGCCTCTGTAACGGTCGGACGATAGTAAAAAGTCATAGCAAAACCGGTAGCTACTTGTACTAAAAAACAAGTAAGTGTGATCCCTCCTAGACAATAAAATATGTTGACATGAGGAGGAACATATTTACTAGTTATATCATCTGCAATCGCCTGAATCTCGAGACGCTCCTCGAACCAATCATATACTTTATTGAGATAGGTAAACCAAAGAGACTCCCCCTCTGAGAACCGTATATGAGAATTTCATCTCGTACGGCTCAAGCAAAAACACCCAAATAGTGGTTGCAACGGATATGTAATAGAAAGTTTGAAACTTCTTAGCCACTTGATTCAATCGTCCCTGAAGATACGAAGCGAAGGAACCAAAATCCGGAATCTCTTCTTTGTGATGATAATGCCAAAATATCAAGTTGGCTCATTCGTCTTTATGTTGATCGTTACAGGCCTCTTGAATCTTCTCTTCCCCTATTTATTTTATTTTGGATTTGTTGTTTTTGTTTGTGCGTAATACGGATTTACTATATGTTTTGTTTACTATTGATAGGAATTCTCTTGTGGAGACCCTATGAATCGATTGAAACCTCAGATTCATACTAGAACCACGATGATTCAATAAAGCGCCCAAGCTAAGCCCAAAGGTTCTCTGAGTAAGAACCATTTGATCATCACTTATTCAATGAATGGATGGAATGACTAAAAATCCATAGAAACATTGGTCCTTCGGTCAAAATAAGCATAATTCTGAAGGAAGAAAAATCGTTCGATTTATGACTCGTTGTTTGAAAATTTGTTGGAGTCCGGTCGCGAGGTCTGAATAGTAGGTATGAATCATAGTTCAAATATTTATTGATCTATTCCATATATTCCGTGCTCCAGATACTAGAATGAATATCCGACGAGGTAGAACCATCTCTATCGAGATGACAGACCTATTCTCTGTACTATCAATAGGATCAATTATAACAAGTCACACACTCATATTCCGGAAATACCGAAACAACGGAATTCCACGGTCGAACTACCAGAATGGCCTAGAAATCCGAGTCCTAAGTGATTCATTTTGGATTGAAAAGCTAGGACTTCATGGTTCTTATGGGACCTAACTCATTGAAATTCCATCCAGTAAAACGGAAGAATTATAAATCTCCAAAATAATAGATAGGAATATCGCAAATAGAGCCATTGCGACACCCATGAAGGGGGTAGTTCCCCATCCAGGAGCCACTTTACCATATTCCGAATTCAATGGTTTCAATAAATCCCCTGTAATAGTTCGTCTTGGCCCAGATCTAGAACTACCCTCAACGGTTTGTGTAGCCATAAATCCTATTGCATTGGTTGAGATCTGTTGACTTTGTATACTATTTCGTTGTAAATAAACGATCTTATCGTAGCGTAGATCGATCGTGGTCTTGAAATTATCTAATAATGGAAACAGCAACCCTAGTCGCCATCTCCATATCTGGTTCACTTGTAAGCTTTACTGGGTACGCCTTATATACCGCTTTTGGGCAACCCTCTCAACAACTAAGAGATCCATTCGAGGAACACGGGGACTAGTTGAAATAATGAACCTCCCATATTGGGGGGCTCATTACTTCAATTGAGATAATGAAAAATCATTTCATCTTTTTAGTCGGAACCTTAGGCGGATCTCGAAAAAAGATAGCGAAAAAAATGATCCCTAAAGTCGAGACTAACAGGAATGTATAAACCAATGCTTCCATAGATTCGATCGTGGTTTACAATTATAGCTTCCACACCTATTCATTTGGGATCATTTCCCAGATAAAGAAAGGGCAAGAGTCAAAGAAAAGGCGATGATGAAAATCAAGATTTCTCCAATCCCTTATGTCAAATCAAAAAAAAAATCAAATAGAGGCGAAAGATACCAGAGCAATGTTGTATCAGACTACTTGTCTCTTTGTAGTTGGATCTCCAAGTTTTTGGAATGCCCCAAATTCCACTTGAGCATCCAAATCTGGGTCAATACCAGCAAAAACATCTCTGAACAAGGTTCTAGCGCCATGCCAAATGTGTCCGAAAAAGAAGAGCAAAGCAAACGTAGCATGTCCAAAAGTGAACCAACCTCTTGGACTGCTACGAAAAACACCATCGGATTTCAAAGTAGCACGATCTAATTCAAAAATTTCACCCAATTGGGCACGTCTAGCATATTTTTTCACAGTAGCGGGATCACTATAACTGACTCCATTGAGTTCGCCACCATAGAACTCAACAGTTACACCTACCTGTTCGACACTATACTTTGATTCTGCCCTTCTAAAAGGAACATCGGCTCTCACAATTCCGTCTCCGTCTACCAAAACTACTGGAAATGTTTCAAAAAAAGTAGGCATACGACGTACAAAAAGCTCATGCCCTTCTTTATCTCTAAAGATGGGGTGTCCTAACCATCCAACAGCTATTCCATCCCCGTTATCCATTGAGCCTGCTCTGAATAATCCCCCTTTCGCCGGATTATTACCGATGTAATCATAAAAAGCTAATTTTTCGGGAATTTTAGACCAAGCTTCCGACAAACTCAGATTTTCGGCTAGCCCGGCACCAACCCTTCGATATATTTCTTGCTGGAAGTATCCCTGATCCCACTGATAACGAGTGGGACCAAATAATTCGATCGGGGTAGTTGCTGAACCATACCACATAGTTCCAGCAACAACGAAAGCTGCAAAAAAGACAGCAGCGATACTACTGGAAAGGACCGTTTCAATATTGCCCATACGTAATCCTTTGTATAGACGTTGGGGCGGGCGGACACTAAGATGGAATAGACCCGCTAATATGCCCAATGTCCCCGCTGCAATATGATGAGAGGCTATTCCTCCCGGAACAAAAGGATCAAAACCTTCCGCGCCCCACGCTGGATTTACAGATTGTACTTTTCCGGTTAGGCCATAAGGATCGGACACCCATATTCCAGGACCATACAAGCCTGTTACATGAAATGCGCCAAACCCAAAGCAAGCCACCCCTGAGAGAAATAAATGAATTCCAAAGATCTTGGGCAAATCCAAAGAGGGTTTTCCCGTACGTTCATCACAGAATATTTCTAGGTCCCAATACACCCAATGCCAGATAGCTGCTAAGAAGCACAAGCCAGAAAACACAATATGTGCCCCGGCCACACCTTCGTAACTCCAAATACCCGGATTCGTTATAGTTCCTCCTGTGATACTCCAACCACCCCATGAATTGTTTATTCCTAAACGAGTCATGAAAGGGATAACGAACATACCTTGTCTCCACATTGGATCAAGAACGGGGTCAGAGGGATCAAAAACTGCTAATTCGTATAAAGCCATCGAACCGGCCCAACCAGAAACTAGAGCTGTATGCATTATATGGACAGAAAGCAACCGACCGGGATCATTCAATACGACGGTATGAACACGATACCAAGGTAAACCCATGGAAATACCCCTTTATCAAAGAAAAAATAGACACTATGTAACTTTATCGCATTGGAAAAGACTATGCTATGGACCTCACCTTTTCAGTGGATTATCCCGAAGCAAGGGTTAATATTTATTTCGTTCCGTTGGTAATAATTGAACAATTCTGTTCGTAGGAACAAAGAGAAGCAGATCTATTCTATACCCAATAAGTACCAATACGCAATGGGGGCTGGTCCCATTTTTTGTGAGCGAATGCATAGATACTTGTTCATCATTCAAACGATCCATTCGTAAGAATTTTTCTTTATTCATTCTGTCTTCCTCCATGAACCTTCGAATCTATGGATAAAATACGATAAACGGCAATATTATGAAGACAATAAACCCGTTGTTACGTTTCCACATCAAAGTGAAGTATAGTACTTAACCTCTTTTTCTTTAATTTAATGCCCATTGGTGTTCCAAAAGTACCTTTTCGGAGTCCTGGAGAGGAAGATGCAGTTTGGGTTGACGTATAGTGCGACTTGTCAGACATATTGGGTCATATGGGATTTCCCCGTTCTCTCCCCCGATGGAGATATCCTCTCTTTCGCCCAAGAAAGATTGATTGAACCATCAATAATTCGGAGCGTGAAGTGCAATTAGATCAATTTATTGGGGGATCCATATTATCAATTAGAAGAATTTATGGTTGGCTTGGACCAATAAAATGAAGTATACAGGCTCCGTTCAGAAAATACCAAATTGGTAATCTATGTATGATTACCACTCGTATCATAAATGATTCCTTTATACCATATGAGTGATCTCATACTGCCAATCAATGGAGTAATATGATGAATACATCATATATTGGGCGGAAGACATGAAACGAATTGAAAAAAAAAAAAAGAAGTCGTAGCAAAAAGAAGTGGTACTGAGATTATTTGTCCTATATGTGCAAATAGAATTCGGGCAGATCTTTACCCGGAGTAGAGCATAAACCTAAAAGAATTGAAGAGGCCCATTCAGGAACAAGAAAATTACATCGTGATTTGGATCTCGATGAAACAATACATCAATGAGAGGTTAGTTCGATAAGTTCAGTGAATTCTAGGGAAGCAAGTCAAGTCAAAACTCATGTTTCTTGAAAAATGGAAGAAAAAGCCCCTTCGTTAGGAAAAACCCTGCTACGAAAAGAGAAAAGGGCTGGAATCGACACATTGATTCTTTTTTTGTTTCGCAATTTTTATTTTTTGAACCGTATGCATCCAAAGGTGCGTGTACGGTTCCTAAAGGATACAACTTTGTCCTAATCAACCGACTTTATCGAGAAAGATTACTTTTTTTAGGCCAAGAGGTTGATAGCGAGATCTCGAATCAACTTGTTGGTCTCATGGTATATCTCAGCATAGAGGATGATACCAGGGATCTTTATTTGTTTATAAACTCTCCCGGCGGGTGGGTAATACCAGGAATATCTATTTATGATACTATGCAATTTGTGCCACCAGATGTGCATACAATATGCATGGGATTAGCCGCTTCAATGGGATCTTTCATCCTGGTCGGAGGAGAAATTACCAAACGTCTAGCATTCCCTCACGCTTGGCGCCAATGAGTTTTTTATTTGAGAGAAAAAGAAGACTATGCCTTCGCCATATGGAATATAAATAATAAGTAATAATAGCATGGCACTTCGAGTTCGATATGAGCAAACCATTCTCGTTTTTTCATAACATGAGATTATGTATCGAGATAGTAGTATGAAACAAAGGTTATTTCCGATTTGATCTTATGTATCGGGGTTCCATTTCAGCGTCACAAACCTTTTTGCTTCCACACCAGAAGTCTCTTTCCGATATTTATGTTATGAAAGAGTATGAAAAAAAAAGATTCTTTCTTCCTTATTTGATCAGATCAAAAAGAAACTTTGGGATTGCTGAATCTCAGACGAGATAAATATATAAAGCAACGGAACCATCATAGTATTTTTTGACTCCTACGAAAGGAAGGATGGTAAATGGATCATTCAACGATCTGGGTCTGATGGATTCTATTTGTCTCTTTCTTTGATGGAAGGGAAAAAGAAATTCCATTGCAGAGCCGTATGCAATGCACAAAAGATGCCTGTACGGTTGTTCAATTCTATCTTTTTCTTCTTGTTTGTTATTCTTTATACCTTCCTTTCGCCCGATCATGCGAGATAGAGGAATCGTTTATTATGTTATATCATCAGGGTTATGATCCACCAACCTGCTAGTTCTTTTTATGAGGCACCCACAGGAGAATTTATCCTGGAAGCGGAAGAACTACTGAAACTCCGCGAAATCCTCACAAGGGTTTATGTACAAAGAACGGGCAATCCTTTATGGGTTGTATCCGAAGACATGGAAAGAGATGTTTTTATGTCAGCAGCAGAAGCCCAAGCTCATGGCATTGTTGATCTTGTAGCGGTCGAAAATACCGGGGATTTCGCATAAATCCGTGATTCCATTTCGAATCATAATTCGAATGAACCGTGATTTGATCTTTTATCTTCTTACCCGGGTAAAATAAAATAGTAAATGGAAGTAATTCATAATCATCCGGTTAGGATCGATCTAAACCAGCCCATTCTGTATACGATTCAGCATGCCAACTATTAAACAACTTATTAGAAACACAAGACAGCCAATCAGAAATGTCACGAAATCCCCAGCTCTTCGAGGATGTCCTCAGCGTCGAGGAACATGTACTAGGGTGTATGTGCGACTCGTTCAGATCATGAGCTAGAACAAATGAGACGATTTTTCCAGTCTCAATGACCAGTACCAATGAATGGGATAGAATGGAAGAACTCCATTCACTATCTAAAAATAAAGATCTATCATATACCTCTATTGTGTATGGAATTTATGGTTTCCATTGGTGCAAATCCAATCACCTCGATTTGAGATGAAAAGCAATTCTCCATTGGTAGCAAATGGTTATCCATTAAGCGGGGGAAATGGTATTTAAGAAGCAGAAATATTATGCTCCTACTCTTGCAAGAACGGACTAACAGGGTCAGCTACCTAGCCAACCTTCATAATTAAATGCCGTCACTGTATGAATAGATCTCATTGTGAAAAGACCTATTACTGGATAATTCATGGGTAGAGCCAAAGAGTGTGAACTGTACAAGTTACCAATAACATTGATTAAATGAGGGAAGGGGCTCCGGTGTATAGAGAGGGCCTCACCGTTTAAGAAGTAACCATAGAAACGATGGAAGCCACTATTTATTTATTTATCCATTTACATTTACTACCTATTTATTTTATACCTATTTTATACCAAATATCGGTAAAATTTCTTATTTTGAGGTGAAATAAATGCCTGGAAGAAATAAAAAATCGTGGTTGGGAAGGTCATAGTAGCAAAAGCCATTGGAATTTTTATTTTATACATCGGAAGAATCCGTTTTGTTATTAATAAATCAGGAGAGGGGAAAAGAATGACTGAAAGAAAAGAAATCGATTAGTTATTCATCAAAGTTTAATTTGATTCAATGACCAGAGTTAGACGAGGATATATAGCTCGGAGACGTCGAACAAAAATTCGTTTATTTGCATCAACCTTTCGAGGGGCCCATTCAAGACTTACTCGAACTATTACTCAACAGAAAATGAGAGCTTTGGTGTCCACTCATCGGGATAGAGGCAGGCGAAAGAGAGATTTTCGTCGTTTGTGGATCACTCGGATAAATGCAGTAACTCGTGAGAATAGGGTATCCTATAGTTATAGTCGATTAATACATGATCTGTACAAGAGGCAGTTGCTTCTTAATCGTAAAATACCTGCACAAATAGCTATATCAAATAGGAATTGTCTTTACATGATTTCCAATGAGATCATCAAATAAGGAGATTGGAAGGAATTCACCGGAATGATTTAAACGGAGTTCCCCGGAGAATGACCTCCGGGAAGGTAGAGTAGAAATTAATATGATAAGATAAGTAGTAGGAATGAACGAACACGTTTCAAAAAAAAAACAGATTTCTTCTTCTCCCATTCTTTTTTTTATTCTATTACGACGCAACAATCAAATCTCTCGGCTTTTTCGAACAAAACATCAATCAATCTGATTTTGAATTCCAATTAGAGTTGTTTTGATTCAATTGAGGAGTAGGCCTATTTATTTCTGGTTCTAGGACCAGTAGTTCTAGGGATCGACTCGGTTTTCTCAAATTGTTTCTCATTATTAAGAAAAGGTAACGAAGATAAAATACGAGCTTGTTTTATAGCGATAGTAATTAATCGTTGTTGTTTCAAGGTCAATCTATTCACTCGTCTAGATAATATTTTTCCCTGTTCACTAATAAATTGACTAATTAAACTCATGTTTCTATAATCAATTCGATCCCCCGATCCAATTGGGGGCAAACGCCTACGAAAAGATCGCTTGGATTTACGAAAGAGTCGCTTGGATTTATCCATGGTTTATTCCTTATCTCTAAAATCCCATTTCTTCATTCATTTCGGATCCGACCGAAATAGGACTTGATTTGTTTATATATATATAATTTCTTCCTGTTCCTTGGAAGGATGGTACACGTGTTCCGTTCGATCTATTTCTTTATCTCCCCATGAATCGTATGCTTGTAACAATAAGGACAGAATTTTCTCAATTCCAATCGACTAGGTGTATTGTGTCGATTCTTTTGAGTAATATATCTGGAAGTGCCTCGCGATTCTTTATTGAAATCATTTCGGACACAACTGGTACATTGCAAAATAACTATTCCTCTGACATCTTTACCCTTGGCCATGAACCTCCTTTGGATTCACTCAATTCTTCTATTTTCGATCCGAACCGAAGAAGAAGAAAGGAACGAAAAATAAATAGAAAATAGGTTGCTAACTCGAAATCCAATTATGAAAGATTTCGTTGCAATCAATAAAGTAATAAAATCATAAGTAATACAATTATTTCTAACTATTCATTATTCCTAATCCCAGCATTTCATTTACTATCTTATATGATCTCGAACAGCCTGCCCTAGACCCCATTTCTATTTCTGTTCTACCTCTATTAATTCTATCCTGAACCCGAGTTTGACTGAGGTTCAATCCACTTTTATTCTTTCTCTTTCCTTCCTATCCTAAAGAACTGAAAAAAAAAGGGGGGGGGGGGTTGGTCACAGAGAATTTATTGTATCTCTAATCTTCTTCATTCATCCATTCCCATATCAGTAACTAGAATGAAAAAAAGGGGAATACCAACGCATCTGGGAATAAACGATTGATCTCTATCAATAGACCTGCTAAAGACCCAAACCATAGAGTAGTTAGCACAGGTGCCACGGAGAGATATGTTTTTATATCTCGCATTGAAAATCCTCCTTCTTTATTGGAATACATATATGATCAGATGCATATGTAGTTAAAGATCACTTGTATTTGTACGCGGAATCCCTAACTAAAATGGATATGTACAATGATCCGGTAGATGAGATCCACTTGTACCTAAAACAGAAAAAGATGACCCCCTCTTCCTGAGCATTACCGATAAATATTAATTCTTTTATACGTTAGGTTTCATATGTATATAATTCTTTTATTATATGAGATATGAGACCAAAAAGAAGAAATGGCAAGAGAAATTGTATATAGATAGAGGAAATAACGATGTGGAAAACAAGACAGGGATTCTCTACAATGACACTGTACAACAATTAAAAGGGATGTAGCGCAGCTTGGTAGCGCGTTTGTTTTGGGTACAAAATGTCACGGGTTCAAATCCTGTCATCCCTACCTATTATTTTTCCTATGGCCAGTAACGAGGGGTCAATTGAGATCGATGAAAATTGGACATAATCTTTTATTTTATGATACTATATGCAATGCATGCAAAATGTATTGGGGGTACAAAAAGAATCCTTTTCTTGACAGTCGTATCTGCTGTCATAAGAAAGCGCTCTTAGTTCAGTTCGGTAGAACGTGGGTCTCCAAAACCCGATGTCGTAGGTTCAAATCCTACAGAGCGTGATTCTGTTCTTTTAATGTCGAATCACAATAAAACAACTTCACTAACTTGAACTGCAACCTGAATTTGACCCCCTGCAGATTAAGGAGGAGGTCAATCAAAAAAAAAAAGATGTTACTCAATCAAAGGTCCAACTGATCACCGCGTCTGTATTGTAAATATGCAGTTACGAATAATCCAGCCAAAGTAATAGGAATTAGACCTAAGACGATTCCAAATAGAAAAACTTCAATCATTTCAATTTATTTGAAAGAGGAGAAAAAGAGAGGTAATATCTATCCCTAAATATTAATCCCAATCTCTCATGAATCTCAATGACCAAGAATTGGCAATTGGCGCGGAAGGAACTATAGAATACCTGGAATCTCACAGAAATATTTATTTTTATGAATGAAT